AGAAAGGGTAGAAAGTCCTTTTTCTTGTGTCGAATAGAAGATTAGGAAGACTTATAATCCCCCCTAGAAGTATCTGTTCCTTTCATTTACCCTGCCCTTGCCTTGTATCTTCTTCCTTTGTTTTTGTATGCCTATTGTCTAGTGCCTAGTGCTAGGAATGGAATACAAGTAATGAATTCCACACATCCCGCAAAAACAGTATAAACAAAGCAAGCAAAAGGGGTTTACAGAAATACATATTTAATTGTATTGATCGACAAGAATTCAGCGCTTTTTACCAACTTGATGGTAAGGAATCTCTGGATCTAGAAATTCATTTCGTATAATTGAACCTTTTCAAACTGTTTCTTTTTAAGAACCAAAAAAATTTGTGCCAAAATAACAGATGCCAAGAAAAACAAAAGGCCTTGGACGCGTAATGGATCTTGAAGCACTATTTCTGCATCTCCCTGACCAAACCCCCCTACATTAGGATTGCTTGTTAATGGTTGATCAAGCTTGATGGATTCACCCTCTGAAACAAGAAGTTCTGGTCCTGGGGGTATAATATCAACCACTTGGCGTCCATCCGATGCATCAACTATGGTTATTTCATATCCTCCTTTTTCTTTACGTACTATTCTGCTTACTATACCCGCGGATGTAGCATTATAGACTGTATTGTTACTCTTGTTCCCATCAGGATAAATCTGACCCCTTCCCCTGTTCCCACCTACATATATGGGATATTTTAAGAAGTGAACGTCTTTCTTCGTAGCAGGGTCGGGGGAAAGAATGGGAAAGACGATTTCACTATATTTCTGACCTGGAACAGGACCTATCACAAGAATATTTCTTTTATTGGGACGATAACTCTGAAAAGACAGATTTCCTATCTTTTCTTTCACCTCAGGAGAAATACGATCGGGGGGGGCTAATTCGAATCCCTCGGGTAAAATAAGAACAGCTCCCACGTTCAAAGCTCCCTTTTTACCATTAGCAAGAACTTGTTTCAGTTGCATATCATAAGGAATTCGAACAACTGCTTCAAATACAGTATCAGGAAGTACAGCTTGCGGAACTTCAATATCCACAGGCTTATTAGCTAAATGGCAATTGGCGCATACAATTCGCCCAGTTGCTTCTCGTGGATTTTCATAACCTTTCTGCGCAAAAATGGGATACGCATTTGAAATAGATGTTCGAGTTATTACATATATCATGATCGATACAGAAATAAATCGAGTCATCTGTTCCTTTACCCAAGAAAAAGTATTTCTATTTTGCATGATCCAATCGTTGATCCTGGAATTTCTACAATAAATTAGATAGGTAGCTAGTATGTATAGTTCCCTATCCACGAGTCTGCCGTTGTACTGAAATAATTCTACTGAAATAGAACGAATACCTTGAAGAGGTAGAAGTATAAAGAATAATCAAAATGGAAAACGCTTTCTTTATGCGCGAAGAAAATTTTTGATTGATATCAGGAGATCAAATAAGTTCTTCATTCATTCATTGAATGATAAATGACTACAAGCGAAGGAGATACGCGATTTAAAAAACGGAAGATCCAATATTTCACAATTGTATCTAGAATAACTGGAAAGGTGGAAACAAGACCAGATATAATTTGCTCGTTATGAGCCAATCCAAAATCATTGTAGATCGAACCAATCATTAGTTCCCAACCATGGGTCGAGTGAAATCCGATCCATAAATCAGTAACTAAAAGAATCGAAAAAGCTTTTATTGTGTCACTTAAGTTATAGAAGAATTTCTGAACCCAAGAATTAAGAATGACAAGTTCTTCATTACCCAGAATAAAATAACCACTTAGAATAGCGAAACAGATTATATTTGTCGACAAATGCAAAATGATATGGAGATGATATTCATTGTGCGTTTTGACCAATTGTATCGTTTCCTTGTGTATTCCTATACGAAGCTTTTGTATATGTGTCTCGGGGTATTCTTTTATCATTTCGTCCAACAAGAATAGTTCTTTTAATTCTAAGAATTTTTCTAGAACATTTTTCTCCTGAATATCATTCAAAAAAGCTTCGGATTGCCTAGTATTCCACCAATTATTAATAATCCAAGGTTCCAGACTTTTTTGAAATGAGAGAGAGACCCACCAGGGCAAAAATACTATAGATGCAAGATATGGGAGGGAAATCGATGCTTTCTTTTTTTTCATTTTTATCTGTGAATTGTTAATGAACTGCTATTTCTCTAAAGCACGAGTTCTATAACAAGGTATCGAACCTATAGATCTATTCCCGCTTTTGTGTAATAATTTAGTCCTTAGATCTAGAAGGAATATAGAAATAGAAAAAGGATCCCTTTCCGGATGAAAAAAATATATATAAAATATAGAAAGAAATATAAATAAAATATAGAAATAAAAAAGAAAGAAATAATAAATTAAAATTATAAGTAAATGGGATTTCCGGATATCTCAATTGGGCAAATTCGAACGAATTTCATCTTCATTTCTTCCTTTCCATAAATACTCGAAAAAGTTACTTGAAGTAACGAATATTATTCGGACCACAACGCAGAAATAGGGTATCAATTAAAAATCTGAGGCCTAACCTAAAAAGATGAATTCTGTATTACGAAATACATATTTGGATATTTTATTTGATGAATTCATACTTAATTAGACTTATTAGACTTTTTACTAGTATAAAAGAATTGAGTTGGGCTCTATACGCATACAAAATAGTTTTAGTATAGAAAAAGATTTCTTCTTATTTTATTATAGTTTATTATATTTTATATTTTTTATATTATAGTATAGTTATTATAATATTATAGTATAGTTATTATAGTATAGTTGTTCCATATACGTTCTCCTACTTTTGTTTTATTCTATGCGGGTCGTTGCGCCAAAGGAACGAGGAAATGGAATCTAACATGTTTTGCTCGAATGAACATTCTGAAGAAACTTCAATTGTATTAAAAAGGAAATTAGCAAGTTCCTTCCATTATGCGGAGAAAACATCCATTCTTCCTTTGGTTCATTTCAAAATACTTCAATTGGTACGCGCAAGAAATAGGCCAATTCGGCAGCTTTTTGCTCAATTTCTCGTGGAGTCAAATTCTCATCAGTACGAGTCAAGGGAATGGTTCCTTGGCCTCTGATTTCCATATAAAGAATACGACGAGGAAAAAGGCCCTCTTTAACCTCCATTCTGATTGATTGGATATCTTTCATAAAGAAGCGAAGGAAGATGCGACGATTTATTCCGGGGAATCCCCAACGAAAAATACACATTATTCCTTCTTTTCTATCGAATCGGTCATAACCACTACCTACATTCCACGAAATTGTGCACCACAAATAGGAACTAATGAATAGACCCGCGATCCCGTAGAAAGACATCACGATCCCTTGTGGAAAAAAAATGATTTGCTGAGATGGAAATCCAGATATCAGATTCCTACCAAGATAACTGGAAGTTCCAACCACTAAGAATCCTAGTGAACCTAAAAAAAGTATACAGGCCCAGCAAAAATTACTTGCTTTTCGGGACCCTTTTATAAGTTCTATCCATATATGTTCTGATCGCCAGTTCATACTATACTAGACCCGGTTGCATTCGATTGTAATTGAGAAAAAATTTGACTTTACTTTTTGCCGAAATAACTTTCATCAACTAGCACTATTCTGATATGAACCATTAGAAGGAATTGGTTAGATACATTGACTTTCTATTATAAAATAGAAAAATATTCGCCGATCATTTTTAACCAGATAACCCGCATATACATGCATTTATACGGATATCATGTATCTGCATGCATAATAGTTCTTTCATTTTTATTCGGAAAAAGGCACATATCATACCATATTACACTAAACAAATATCTGTACCAAATAAATATTTGTATTATGATTCAGTGTTGAAATAAATTGCTGAAATTTGGTCCCATCGGATCTAGACAATCTTATTTTTTTGGACATGAAGAAATAAAGAAGCCATTGCAATCGCCGGAAATACTAGGCCCACTAAAGGGACAAAAATAGAGGGTAAGTTAAGATCTGTCATAGAATGGGTACCCCGATTTAATATTTGTAGATTTAATATTTGTACCTATTATTATTATAAAGATATCTTAAGTATATCTATTATAAATAATATGTAAGTAGTTAATAAGTGCAAGGAATGAAAACTAAATGAAGTGTACCTATTCATCGTTCTACACGAATATGTATGATAATCCACTTTAAGTTTAAGAAATTTTATTAATTCTCCCATCCTTATATTCTATCTATCTTTCTAATTAAATAAGGGGTTTTTTCTTAAAATTTTAAAATTAAAGAGTTTATTATAAGATAAGTTCGCAACTCTAACTAAACTAATTCAATCCAAGAAACAGGGATTCTTAGTAAAAAATGGGAGTTCTTGGTGGACATAGAAATCACTTCTATTCTATATCTATATTTTCTCTATATCTATATTTTCATTTTATTTCGATATTTTTTTTTTGCATTTTTTTCAAAGGAAAGAAACCGTGGAGCTGAAATAACTCACTCAGAACGCCTTTTAAAAGATTACGCGGTACGATTGGATCGAATAAGCCCTTATGGAATAAATACTCAGCCGCTTGTGAACCGTCGGGTACTGTTTTATTCAATGTTTGTTCAATTACTCTTTTACCCGCAAAAGCAATGTAGGCATTGGGTTCGGCAATAATAACATCTCCCAACATACCAAAACTGGCAGTTACTCCACCAGTTGTAGGAGATGTAAGGATTGATACATAGAATAACTTTTTATTTGATTGATAATTATATGAAGCAGAAGATATTTTAGCCATTTGCATCAAGCTTAAACTTCCTTCTTGCATGCGTGCTCCTCCAGAAGCACACACAATAATGACTGGTAGAGGTCGATTAGTAGCATATTCGATCAAACGCGTGATTTTCTCGCCTACTACGGATCCCATACTACCCCCAAAAAACTGAAAATCCATAACCCCAATTGCTATGGGAATACCATTTAGTTGAC